GATGAGAAATGAAGATTTGGTTACTTTGGGGGACGAAAAAGACAAATTTGGAAAAAAATTCCTATCTAAGTAAGGGCCTTTGACAGAAAAGTGAAACCCAGACCATTGGGGATATTGTTATGAAAGTTTCTGATCACATTCGAGCGAACATGTCCGGTTCAAACAAAGCTCCATATTATGAAGATGAATTGGCTCTGCTTTTTTGAAACTGCTTACTACAGATTTATACTATTTCATGGAAAATGGTTAAATATAACAGTTAGCTCTCGATTGACTATTGAAAAGGATGAGTGTTTTGTTCTGATTTAGCTTTTTTCTGAGATGTATATATCTTTCTTGTTAGTTGTTGAATTTTGATTCTTTGCCCTGAAAAATTCATGCTTTATGTCTTTAGCAATTCAAATACTTGTTCCGTTCCATACTAACAAAAAAAAAGGAGAGAAGCACTCTGCCAAACACATGGCAAGAGAGAAATTTCAGGAGAGTTTTGCAGAAGATGAAGCATCATTTGTGAACTGCAGCTGACTTGAGTACTCTGTTGAGAACTTCTTGAAGCCGAATTGATGAAGATCCTCCAAAGCTTTGACAAATTTCTTCTCTTCATCGATCGTTTGTCTCATTGGCTCTTCTCCTTCAGCTTGCCCTCGTCAGTACCCAATTGCTGCTTCATTTCCTCTTTAAACTGTAAACTGTAAAAGTTCTTTATTTCCTACTCATTTTATCTCTAATTTTTCTCTTTGTAGCAGTGGCTTTTCTTTTTCTTAGTGTGTCCTCCAACTTAGTCATGTCTTTGATTTCGTCTTTCTCCTTCGGATCCTCGAGTTCTCTTAGCTCCTCAGCCTCCTTGCCAGCGTTTATTCTGATATCGAATGTGTTCTTCTCAGCCCTCCTAAAGTTGCTGAATACTTCAAGAAAAGAAAGGTAGTAATCAATGAGCAGTCAAACCCAAGATAAGTCAAATGTCTAGCCTCCCTCTTCCAATATCTCAGTCTTGACAAGCCGGCATCCTTCACATGAGTAAGAGAGCTTATCAGATAGACAAACTCCTTGAAAGACCGCCGGAGAATTGGATTTCTTCTGGCTTCTTATACTTCTCTTGAGAAAAGGCAGGATCCTGAGGGAGCAAACTGAAGAAAAAGGGATACTCATCGTACATGATCTGATATGATACTCAGGATTCTGTGCTAAAGGTCTGGGGGCTGTTAAAGAAGTCTCGTTGCTATCTCTGGGTTGACATAGTCTCTCCTCACGACGGTCTGCTAATAGACCTCGTTGAATCAATTTCTGAAGTGTCGCAGCCTTTCCTTTGAGATTGCCAATCAATGCACTGACATCAAAGATAAGAGATGAGGTATTGTCGCCCAACCCCCATAATCTCCACTGCGTTTACAGCCTGATCTCTATCTTCAGAAGGAATTTCGCTCACAGCCAGCCGAGCAGAAGTCTCAGGTTCAGTACCCTTCGTGTTTGGAATGTCTGGAATAGAAGATACCTCACGACCAGACGCTGGTGATTTGTCTTTGTGCTGAGATGCGGTCTCTACAACAGTTCCATGTTCTGACATCTCCACATCAGCAGTTGTTGCTAGTTTGGAAGGAGTAACTGTTACCTCTGGTGTGTTGTTCAATAGAGATAAAGGCTGGAAATCCCTTTCAGGACTCTTTTCTGAAGCAGTTACTTGTGAGGAGACCTTTATCCCCAAAGGAGCAGGTAAAGATGAGAAGAAGAGAAAGAATGAACAGAAGAGATGATTGTGAAGACTTTTTTGAGAGTTCAATAGCTGGGAATAAGGCTTACCGAACGTCAGTCCAATACCATGATTTCAGAGGAGTCTCTACTTTCGGAATTGGCCTGACCCTTGATGGTCCTACGAAGCTTGTCTCACGCCCCAACGTAGCTAGGGTTTGTGTAGAAGTCGGTCTTCTCAAGGAAAACCTCCCAAATCATCTTTGGATTGGATCTACTGTGTATGGATCACTAGCAATAAATCGTTTCTTTTTGAATACCTAAGTTCTGCAGGCATTCTATTATCACTTTCTAAACCGGGCCGGCAGATATAACCGTAACGTATCAGGGTAGTACGCCTTGTTCCGTTGTTATTGTACAAAAGGATAAAGATTTTTAGAAATATAAAAGAAAAGAGAGGCATTCCTTGAATGTTTTGGTGCCGCTAGCATCAATAGAGTAACGGGTTTTAGAGCAAGGTCACCCACTAGGCATCTCGCTCGGAAAGAATTCCCCAACGGAATTTGTCTCTGGGAGGAACCTTACTTCAACCTCCCGCCCACCTATGCCACAACAAGAATAAGTGGGAGTGTATTTTGATGAGACTAAATGGTCGAACCCTGAAATGCTAATGATTGATCAAGTCGATAATGGCCTAAAGCCAGTTAGACCACGAATGAGTCTGCTTCCCCTCATTGATTGGGCCTATTGATCTCGCTATCATTGAATCAGTCATTCATGCGATGATGCAATTGAATTAGCGATTGCTGCTACTCGGTCTTGATCTGCTACGGGGGAAACTGTACATGGGACTGGTAATTCAAAACAAAACCTTATGCTAGCTCTGCTTCTGCTTCCGCAGGGCAAACTGCCGAATCCTTTGTCCGGGTTCGTCCGGAACTAGTGCTGTTCGACCTGCCTTTCCAATATCAGTGGTCCTTAGGCCTAAGCCTTACTCGGCGGGGTCTTCCCCTGCCCGCAGGCCCTCGTGCGTCGGCCCCGGGTCAAAGGCATCTCGAACGAAGCTGCTCCGCATATGCGATCATCACACCTCCATGTACCTACGGATGAGGGCGTAAACGCCTACCGTACAATCATGTGGGAAGTGCATCCTGCACACCAGATTCTCAGTAGCGTACGCCACACCCCCTAGATATACACCCATTGAAATGTTTATTGTCTGACAATCTTAAAGCAAGCGCAAGGCCCCATGCAACTCCCTACTTGGTCGATCGATACGCACAGAAGGAGAGCTTGTCCCCATCCAGAAAACGCGTATGTTAAGTAGGTCAATCGATCATTCAGACAGCCGGGCCGTATTAGCAAGCGTGACGTGCCGGACTGACCCATAACTAGTTTCTTTCCCGGCAACAGAACATGCACAAAGAATACCAGTGGTTTCAGTAGCACCGGGAAGAAAAATTCATAAAATAAAAAGATTTGATCGATGTCGGTTGAAGAATCTGTTGATCTACCGGCATCGAAGGAGGAGGCGAAGTCGGAAACAGGAGGTTTTTTCACTTTAGTATGGACAGGAAAGACGGGAGCAAGGCTAGGACCAGAGCCCATGGATTGGGTTTACGGGGTTTATCATACCCCAGTCCCCGGTGGCTGACCCACTAACATCATGAGCAGGGATAGAGGCATTTGAACCATAGCTTCCAGCAGTTCGATACCTAGTTTCGATAGCTGACGTGGGTGAACCATATCGTTGATCCTGCGGGAATCCGAAGGCATAGCCGGATCCAACCAAGGGAGAGGCACCATAAGAAGCAGAGGTTCGGGCTCGCTCAGGTATCAATAGCAGCCAGTTAGTTGAACCAATGCCAGTTGACCTTTGAAAGCAAGTGCATTTGAACTTGTTTACCTAAATAGCGAGCGCGTAATCTGAATCGTAGCAAGCTCCATCACTGCTGCCTGATGAAGGAACATCGTGAATAGGGTCTGAAACCAGAACCCTTTTTTTTCCTGCTTGTGCCCCCTGCCGCTGATCGAACTCGAACAGGATATGGAACGAATTCTCTTACCGGGTCTTTGCCCTGCTATGGGTGAGACTCCGTCCACGGGCTTGATTCACCGATAGGAAGGAAATGTACCAACTCCTCCCTCGGTGAGCATTGGCAGGAGTCGGGTTCCCAGCCCCCGTGTAGGGGCCGTTTTCAAAGCCTTGCTCTTTCTCTTTACTTGAATCTGAATACCTAACCTGACCGGTGCAGTTTAGAACCGTAGGCCTAACGACAAGTCCTCGGGGAGGACTTTGAGTGGAGCTACTGTTCAAGGGACGGTCTATGTGGTCGGTTAAAAATCACTCCTTTATCTCGCCCTGTGAAGTCGACGCCTTTACGTCTATAGGGGGCGTAACTTGACAGCCCGGTGAAGCAATTCTTTTACTAAAATTGTTCACTTTGTTGATCCACCGGCGTCTAAGGCAGAGGTATAGGTGGGAGCAGGAGCAAGGGAGGAGCAAAGCCGGGTTCGTGAACACGAGATCCAGTTCGTGAGCGAGATGGAGAAGATGAGAGCACAACTGGCTGAGAAAGATCGCCAAATCGCCGAACCTTCCACCAGTTCAACCATAAGCAATTTGAATAGCTGATCAATGCCTTACAGGCTAACAATGCTGCGCCGCCGCCGCAACCAGGGCCAGTGTCACCATCAATACATCAAGAACCAATGCATGCGGGATCGGCTATCCCTCAACCTGTGTACCGACTACTGAAGAAGGTGGACAGTTGACAACGCAGGTGATCCATCAGATGATTATGGAGCGTCTGCGCACATGCCAAGTGCCGGGGGCACATGTTACGGCGGCGTACGTCAAACCTTACCCTCAGTACCATGAAGAGGTGCAATACCCAGCGGGCTACGTACGCCCTAAATTTGAAAAAAGTTTAATGGGACAGGAGACCGTCATCAGCATTTGGCCTACTTCATTGCCTTGTGCGGAGACTCTGCTAGAAGTGGATCACTTCTCCTCCGGCAATTCGTGACCAGCTTAGATGGTCCGGCCTTTCAGTGGTATTCCCGTTTAGAGCCCAACTCCATTCCCGACTGGCCCACTATGGAGAGGGAGTTCTTATTAAGGTTTTATGATACCCAACGGTCGGTTAGCATCGCGGAGCTGACCTAGACCAAACTGGAACCGAGGGAGAGCGGGGCTCTTGCTTCAGACGAGCGTAGGCGGGCCAGGTGGTCCTCCGGGGAGCTTCCTTCACCAAAAGAGGGCTGCTTTCGTGCCAATTTAGCACACAACCGACTCCTAAATGCAATTCCCTGGTCGGGATGACCGCCGGAATGGAGGGTGTAGATGGGGTTAATGGTTTGACGCCTAGGTGTGGATGTAAATCGTGACAACCCGAGCCATGGAACCATCGGTGCATAAAGGAAGGCTTGTTTGGAACGGTAGGACCAGACCGAAAGACACATCTAAGCTAAGCGTAGAGGGCTGCAGAAGAGAGAAGAGCGAAGCCATACGACCCTCTCGCTAACTCAGCTTTCTTGCTTCTCCTCTGCTCCGATTTTTGTAATATACCATCTCTGACGACCCATATACCTTCTTTCGCACACCGCTTTTTTGATCCTTGGGATCAAGTTAAGGTAGCTCTAGAGCTACACAGAAGCCGAAAGGGAAGGAAAGAGATGCTTACGCTATGCGTGGTCAGAGGGCTATTCTTCTATTGATTCGGCGGGTGATTCGGCGAATGAAAGAGCTAGTTCTGCAGCTAAGTCTACTCGGCTTATCACCATCACCTGGTTGCTTTTTCTTTTTTATCCCCAGCCAGGCACCTTCCCAGCGGGTCAAGGTGCTCCAAGGCTTCATGTACAGGGGGACAATAACTTCGATTAGCTGGTTACTTTCTATACCTTGCCTACTCGCTTGGAGCCATCCCCTTTGCTTTGTCTGTCATCCTCTCTCAGGCCCAAAAGAAAAGAGATCTCTCCTTTTTCGCCTTAATTATTCGTGCTGATCCTATTCGCCTCTGTGGGCCCAACACAACAAAGGCCCTATGCCCGCTCATCTTCCATTGTGTTGCGATTGATTCCGGGCAAAAAGCTTATTCAGGCATTCAGGCCCTTCCTCGGCTAACTATTCGCCTTTTGGTTAACGGGGTTTGGGTGCATCCAACATGCTGAAGTTTTAGACTTTGCAAACCTCGATAACCACCCTCCCCTCTTTGAATGATTTTCTTCACTCTTTAGAAAAGACTCCCACTCCTAAACACGGAATAATAAGACGAGTGAAATTCCACGCGGGAAGCCCCACTTACTGATCTCAACTTGGCGGTTCAGACCTGTTCCCTGCTCTACTTCTGCAAAAGATCCTGCGGAAAACCACTTAGCTTTCTCTTCTCCAAGTTGCTCCTATATATGGCTGAGTCTGCTGCTTCAAGCTCGGATATTTAGAAGTCCGTTAAGGGATCAGGATTTGCTGGTTCGAGATGAGAAACTGAAACTGAACCTTGTGGTCCAGTTAGTTAGTCCTGAAAAAACGGATGCAAATGCTTTTGGATGGTCAGTTTAGGCGTCTCCGAAAGTGGCTGCGGGATCAAGGCCTGTGAGAGCTTTTGGAAGAAAGAAAGAGGTCAAGAGGAAATAACTGCTGGATGCACTGTTTCGGCGCCTGCTTCGTTCAGTTCTGATACGGATGTGTTTGAAACGGAAGACTTGGCCTGTGGCTCAGGAGAAAGAACCAGATTCTCTGTTTCGGTGGGCAATTCCACGGCTGACTCCTATTCCGGATATATGCTTTCAGTTCCGCACCAAATCGTAGCAAAGCGCGGATGCAGTAGCCTTTTTTGAAACCGTTAGCTACGAGACCTGTCAAGTTCCGCTTTTCCCACTTAATCCTGCAAGCCTATACTTCTTGCTTTGATGGCTGTCACTGCAATCGTTGGAATTGGTTGGTCGCTTGCTTGATTGGAAGGACTGCCGCTTTTCTCTCTTAGTTTAGCTTGACTGATCGTGTAGCAACGAGCTGCTTGAATCTGAAACCCTAACAAGCATGATCGGCCATTTCCCGATTGAACCAAGACAGCTGTTCCGCTTCCCCACCACCTACCTTCCCCCAACGAGCTCTTTGCTTTGTTTGTTAATCGAGGGCTTAACTTCCGATTTAGCTATTTCACTTCCCTGCTCTGGTTCAAAACTAGCTAGGCATCTTCCTCAGTCTCGTTAACCGATTCACTTTCACTCACCGTCTCGTTACCACGCTAGCTTGAATAGCCAGGCATTTACCTTGGAATGGCGGACTGAAGACCAAACCTTCAAACCATTACAAAGGGGCTCCCCTGTTTGCTTTCGCTTAGCTTTATCTTATAAGCGGATAATTCATAAAACCTTGCTTATCCTTCTGATGAGCAAGCTTTCGTCTAACTAAGTTAGACTGCCTCTTACGAGCGGGTAACCTACCTTCTAAACCATGCCCCACTAGACTTTCTTCTGAGCCAGTTTAACCCTTTAGTGGTTACCCTTTACTTTAGTTACTTCTAAAAAATCCTAACCCCATGGATCTATTTTATTAGCGGTTATAGTAAGAGTAAGGATGGAATAAGTAGAAAGATTACTCTTTCAGTTGTTGATTAAAGTGAGCCTGAACGCACTTCATAAGTCTTGGTTGCCTGTTGCTGTTTCAGCCTATTCCCCATAAGAGAACCATATCCCGAGCCTTGCTTATACAGTTTAATTACCCCCGACCTAGATACAAGCGCGTTGAGCTTTTCAGTACATTCCGAAAAAAAAAAAAAAAAGCGACAAACTTACTCGATAGGGGGTAAAAAATAGCTTTTAACGCGCGTTTAGCAAGGACCACAAACACAAATTGCTTATCGTTAAGAGAAAGGAAAGAAAGAAGTTCCTAATGACAACTGATATGTTGAAGCAGGGCGGGACAGGAAGGAGCCTCTGAACAACCTGATGAACCGCCTTAAGTGTGCTTTTCTGGCGTCTTTGAGTTTCTGTTATGAGCCAACCTTTTTTGATCCTAGTTCATAGTAGGGCAAAGAGTCCTATGCCCTCTATTCTGATGATATGGATTCGACTTGTCGGGTGATTATGGAAAAGTGAGTTGTCCCTCTTCGGAGTCAAATTCTGGTTTGGGTGCAGATGATACTGAGACATCGCCTGATGCTGAGGGATCAGGATATTTTGTTTCAAGAGAAAGAGACCCTGGATCTTTTGGTTCGGGAAAAGCTGCTTCACGCTCTTGCCTCGGTTGCTTCGCAAGCTTGCTTGTCAGCTTGCTTTGCTCTAAGTTGACCTCTTACCGGAAAAAACCTCGACCTATTCTGACTTTTGAAAGGATATTTTTCCCATGCCTTACGGGGCCCCCGTGGATTTGTTTTACTAAATATTGTCTATGCCTACTTTGTTGATCGTTGTAGAAAGAGCAAAATATGGAATGATTGAGGTTGGGAAAACCCTGCCGAGAATCGAGAGATGGGAGGTCACCGAAGCTACCACCACCAGACTAGCACTAGAGAAAGGGCTCTCTCAAGATCCTTAAAAATACAGATACAGATTAGGGCATCGGTCGGGTCCAGAACAGGAGACGAAGGTTTCCCACTCTGTTGATGAATCTACAACCATCTTCTATTCATATTCTTTGGCTGTGGCTTAAGGGTATGCTTCAACAGATGAATCCGCGAACCCGGATGCTTTATCCAATCCCGTTCTTTCTGATGAATCTCTTCTGGCTATGCCCTTTCTTCTGACTTAGAAAGCAAGTTCACTCCATCCATAAAAGTTCGATGCGTAAAACCCTTTCTCTTACGTAAAAATAAGAATTGGACCCTGAGAGAACTCAGTGCAGAGAATGAATCTCAGTTCGATGGTGATGTATGGAATGCTCGGGCATTGATTGAGAAGGAAAGGCCACTTTTTGAGGCGCATCAGTTCTATTAGCATTAGCCGCTGATCCCACAATGGAATGGACTCGGCGATGAAATCTCTTTCGTGAAAGAGTTGTTCGATTACCAGTGCAACCCTTATATCTCCGATCAAGGAGCCGCAGATCAATCACTCGTTCTCTCTTGTGAGCTTGACCGTTTTACCATCTATCTTTCCAATGGAGGCCAAGGGAGCACTTAGGGCCTTCCTTCCCTTCCCCGCCCACCATCCTTAATCTCTCACTTGAATCGATCAAGATCCGCCGTCACATCGGAGGGTGAACGGCTAGCCAAAGCCTATCGTTTGGAGAAAGATCGTGGGGGAGCGGTTGAAAGCCTTACCCATACCTTGCACATGAAAAAAGCTAGCTTCAAAAGCTCTCTCTAGCTGTCTACCTTAACCCATGGGTCATATTCCCCATCTGCTCTTCGCGATTCTGGCTCCGGTACTGTGCCTCTCCTTGTAAAAAAAGCACTCAGCTCACTCAGGCCTTTGGAGATCCTTCGCTTTCGAGGCAGCTGGGATCAAGGTTTTGTGGCGGTACCATCTGGACTTTAACATTGGGTGGAATCTCTCGTACGATATGTCCGGTGGTATGAGGAAGCCTGTTGTGACTTCACTTTACCTTTGGAACAACTATTATATCCACCTGCGGTTTGTCTACGTCCTGATCGGAAAGACCTGTTAAGTAAGTTTCACTTATAGGGTCTGATGCTCAGATGTTATAATCCGTCAGCGTCGCTGTCCGCTACCTTTAATGGGCAGCGCTGTGCGATTGAATGTTTAAGTTGAAGTTGTGCAATCTCGTTAAGGGCCAACTCTTGGTTGGAGTTGGTTTAACGGACCGAAAAGAAAGAAATTTCGTAAGTAATTCAAATTAGGTCGTACCTTTTTCTATTTATAGGTTTTCACATCAGGAAAACCCGAACAAGGACTCCCTCTGACTAGTGCATTACAACAAGAAGAACTGCAAGGCCAAGGCAATCATTGATATGCCACCACCCTACTACTCGAAAGCCGACCTCTTCTTCTTTTCAATCTCCTGATCCCCCCTGCCTCTAACGCCTTTACCAGGGAAGGATAACCTTAGTAATAGGCCGGAACCAGATGTACTAGGCTCGGAAGCTCCTGTTACTTCTCTCCCCATCTCAGGTCCCATCCATGGAACCAATGCTTGAAAGCGGGTGTACAAAAATAGGAAAAGGCCGATTCCATTCATCCAAGGCTTGGCCATCTCACTTCCATCCGACAAACTATCGAGTGTTCCCCCTCCGAATAAGCAGGCAAGTACCGTCGCAGATCACCCCCAATCCCTACCTCTGAGGAATAGAATCCAACTTCGTCTCAATCAATCGATTTCATCCACTGCCAAGGCATCTCATTCAAGTTCTTATTCTGCTTTCCATCCCGGCCCCGAGGCAAGCGAATGAGCAAGCAAACGAAGGAACTAAGCCCGAACTAGCGATCTCTTGAGTCCAGTCCTTTGGTCGCCACCAACCTCACTCGAACTAACCTGCATCTTTCTTTGTCTCCATTCGAGGGCGAATACCAACAAAATCGATTTTTTGCTCCTGCGCCAGCCAGCTAACCATCATCTTTGTCTCCCGATCCCTCCCTCTTCTCCTGATGACGGAAATGACTCCACTAGTCCACCAGAGGCGATGATCCAAATCGTGTATAGTATAAAAGGGCCTTCAACCGATGATCCCAGGCACCATCCATCTCTTTCTTCTCCTGGCAAAAGCAGATATTTCTATGCATTCCTCTGCCAAGTCCAGTTCCTCTCTTTCTCTCGATTCCATCGGCCAGATCTGGTCTCTATTCCAATTCAAGCTCATCCATTCCTCCAAGAGCTATCCGTCTATTCGAAGGAATGAAAGCTCAACCGGAACTGCAAACAAAGGCTAGATTCAAGTCCTTTGGTTGCCATCCACCACCAGTGGGAAAGGCAGAACAATGAATCAATTTGCTAGATCCAATGCTTTCTCGGGCGATCCCATTTCCACCTATCGAAGCCCAACCAAGTGAGGCCCTTCCACCGGATCCGTTCAAAGTTTTCCTTCGGGTCAAACGAACAAGCGACTCTCGTTCCAATGATTCACCCGGTACTCTCCACCAGTTGTGGATCCGAAGCCAGCCCACCTCATGTTCCCATCCATGGATCCAAGCCTTAAACTACTCATTCATCTGGCTACCAATCAAAGGGAAGGCGCTTTTTTCCCTCCACCATCTTCTTTTCCTGATCCCTCCCCTGCGGTGCCATCAATGAGAATCGAACCAACCACAGCCCCACTACTTTTTATTCCAAGGTTTGGCACCCTGTTGACATTTCTTTCTCGCTGAGTAAGAATTTTCTTTCCCGCTCCGGTACTCAAAAGTCTGATTTTCGGAGAAGGGTGGTCGTAGATCAGAAGGAATCCGCTTCTAAGGCTGTCTTTAACAAGAGTCCTCGCTCCTCTTTGCTTTCTTTCCTCTTCACTTCGCTAGCATTCCTCTTTGCTTCCTTGCTAGTACTAGACTTTGATAAAGGAAGGGAATGCTACCAGACTGATACAGGGGAGTAGAACTATTTAAAGGAAGGGATTCGTGGACGGATTGGACAGCTACCGATTAGACCGATTGAAGAGTTACAGGACAAAAGGAAGAGCTAACAAGGGCTGGGGGAGGTCCCCCCAAGCCCCCTTTAGGGGCACCGTTTGCCTGATACAGGACAGATGCGACCGTTACAAGAGCAGTAATAAAGAAAAGGAATAGACTGATAAAGACAGGAGACCGAAAACAGCAGATTTGACTATCATCGTAGATAATCGTAGAACGTTCACGAGGAGCATCTCAGGAACCCGGGGGCTAGGATACTTAAAAAGAGTTTTCAAAGCATTAACCCGGGGTTAAAGCCAATAAACGGATGCATGTTAATTGATCTATGCTGAGCCTCCTCAGGGATCTATTTTAAGTCATGAAGTCCAGAAAAAAGAAAACAGGATTTCAACAACGATCGATTAAACCGATTGGATTGGACAGCAAAGACCGTAGGCCTCAAAAAAAGGCCTATTTTCGATCGTTTTTCCAGCCCCTCCTACATATGGATAGGTCCAATATATTAGAAAGTCATTGCCCATGGATAAAGACCCTTTCGACATAAAAAAAAGATTACTGTAATAGTGGATTCGGAATTGTAACCTACCATTGCTCTATCTCCGATAGCATGCAGCCGAAAATGGAGACAGAGATATAGAAAGTGTGCAGCGAGGGATCTTTATAGGTAGCCAGTCTTTACTTAACTCGACCCAAGCAATGCCCAAAAAGTCCCATGTCTTTCTTGGTCCAACCTGCGATTTCCGTCTTCCTGAATTGGGATAGTAAGAGTCAGTCTCTCTTTTTTTTGGGGGGAGCAGAGCAGTCAAAGAATGAAGCAAAGCAAATGATTGTTCTAGAATGGTTATTCCTCACAATTGCTCCTTGTGATGCAGCGGAACCGTGGCAATTAGGATCTCAAGACGCAGCAACACCTATGATGCAAGGAATAATAGACTTACATCACGATATCTTTTTCTTCCTCATTCTGATTTTGGTTTTCGTATTATGGATCTTGGTTCGTGCTTTATGGCATTTCCACTATAAAAAAAATCCAATCCCGCAAAGGATTGTTCATGGAACTACTATCGAGATTCTTCGGACCATCTTTCCTAGTATCATCCCGATGTTCATTGCTATACCATCATTTGCTCTGTTATACTCAATGGACGAGGTAGTAGTAGATCCAGCCATTACTATCAAAGCTATTGGACATCAATGGTATCGGACTTATGAGTATTCAGACTATAACAGTTCCGATGAACAGTCACTAACTTTTGACAGTTATACGATTCCAGAAGATGATCTAGAATTGG